ACTTGACCAGCAACTCGCCCTCGTATTATAAGATCATCTCACCCTGTGGGCGACATTCCCCCATACCATGGCCGAAAGGGATAGCGTATCTACAGAAGAGAGAGTACGGGCCCTTATACCTTTAATTTAGTTTAGACGCGGCCCGAAGAGGGGCTTACTAAGCGAAGGGCCGAAGGCGGCTTTGCTATCCATCCTACTGACCGAAGCGCGGCAGGCAAAGCTGCAAGGAGATAGTGCGGCTTTCTTTGTTCTCATGGCGGAGTGAGGGGCCTTATCCATCCGCCAATAGAACCGGCCTTTTATTTTAGTGAAGCTCATATGCTGCATGAGGGGCGGCTTTGCTCATGAGTTAGCGATCAAGCGGAAAAGGACCTGCCGGCTTTTTTCTTTCCGGAGCAGAGCTGCCTTGCTCGTAGCTCCCTATTGATAAAAAAGGGGATGAAGGGTGAAAGAAAAAGAAGAAGATTGAGGGAGTAAAGAGCCACCGTTAGGTGGTTCTGCGCCAAGTGCGATCGATTGTCCTTCCTTTATAGATTGAACTACGGTAACTCCACTCAACCAACAAAGTCAATTCCATACTAAAAGTGGAGTTACCATACAAACTAAATATCTATAAAAACTAAGGGGGAAGAGTTTTTACTGAAGCCGAAAGGTATCCTAAAGGAATGGTAGCACCACAATCCACCCAGACGCGGCCATCATAAATGGTTCGTGCGACGGGGGGATAATCCATTCAATCTTCTTCTAATTCCTTCGACCCCCACCCCCGGGATACATACATACTTTTCTTCCTTTCTCCCGCCTTTCCTGAATCTTAGCTTTTATCTTTCTTATTTATTCTTACTACTATCACTTTATAAACCGGGCCGGCGGATAAAAACCGTAACGTATCAGGGTCGTACGCCTGGAACAAAAAGGTTCGTCGTACAATTTCGGCGATTACAAAAATCAAGGAGTATATCCCTCTCCCGTAATGTCTTTCCACTTCCGTCGTTCAGGAACAAACACTTCGCCTAATTCTTTTGAATCCCGCCCACGTTTTTCCCCACTAACCAATTACGTTACGACCACTGAACAAACTTGGTTGACGAACATTTTTTATGCGCCGCTAATGTAGCGGCTTGGCGAGCATTTGACAAACTCACACCATCCATTTCAAATGCTGTGGACACACGAGCAATCCAACCCGTAGGATTTACTTTTCCTCTTCCCATTCTAACTTCTATAGGTTTCCCGGTAATAGGGAGATCCGCGAAAACTCTTACCCATATCTTATGATTTCTTCGGCTCATAGCACGATGGAATTGTCCGGTTGTAGCCCGACGCGCTGCTTCAATGGTGAAAGACGACCAGCTCTACAACTTTGAGTGCCATATCTTCCAAAACCAAGTTGTGTACCGTCCGATTCGCAACCCTTACTACATCTGCCTTTACGAGATTTACTAAATTTCGTACGTTTCGGATATAGCACGTCCCTTTTTTTTACTATATGAAATCCACACTTTGACACCTAAGATTCCATAACGAGTAGATACTTCCGCAGGAGCATAATCTATTTTCTGGTTAAATACATTACGAGATGTTTTTCCATACTTTCCGCATTCAGTTCTAGCTATTTCTGCGCCTTTTAATCGACCTGAACAACATATACGGATCCCCTCAACCCCTTTTTTCATTACTAATGGAATATCCTTCACGATTTTACTAAAAATGGAACGAAATGATCTTGTTTTGTTTCTCAGTTGAAAAGAGATGTCTTGAGCAATCGTAGAAGCACTTTGATAAACAGATTTTATCTTGACCGACTCAATTAAGATATTAGTGTTTGTTCTATTAGACAACAAAGATCGTATTTTTTTCACTTCGTTCAAATAAGAGTTGTACCCGTACGGAATTCTTCTGTTTCTCAGTATGATCTCTATCATCATCTCTATTCCCTTTATCAATTCTCCTATCCTACCTAGGTCTATGAATTTCTCTATCAATTCCATTACCTTATCCTTACCCATGAGGTTCCAACATTTGATTCTTAATTGACCTAGGAGTTGTTCCCGGGCATCTTCAAAAAAAAGGTTATTATACATCCCAACCCCATCCCTTGGAAAGAAAAAGGTAGCACCGAAAAAAGGAAAGAGCGAGATGGTGGTTTTTGTTGTTCCCGCGAAGTGAAGATCATTTGCTTGGCGAATGAAGTGGGTCAACCTCTTTTTGGCTTCGGCCAAAGACTTTTTCTCGCTGGTCGAGCTTTCTACAAAAAAAGCGATGCGAGAACGTATTCTCTTATCTAAGCTTCTTCCCTGTGCATTCGCTCCCCCCATCGTAGATGGTTCAGACACGCTCGGTGCCACGAAATGATTGAGAACTACGACGGGGTCTAAATTCATTTGGTTCTTTGTATTCAATAAGTATTGCATGACCGAATAATTCAAAGAGGGGCGCACTGCGGGGAGGGTCCTTTTAAGTAGATGACTCGTCGGGCCGGATTTCTTTGGCAAAAAGAACTTTAATAACTTTGTTTTTCTGAAGGAGTCGTCATTTTCTATCAGGAACGCTATGTCATTTACAACCCCGGCGTATTTCGGATGCTTGAAGGCCCTGCTGACCCGAAGTGATTTAGAAAGATTCTTCTTTATCGATGGTGATCGGTCATGGTATCCATAGCGTTGCTTCTTTTTCGGCCAAATCCGAATTTCGTTTTGCTTCTCCCGGTCGTCGAGCCTGATCGACTCGACTCTTTTCCCTGCCCCCCGGCCTCTCACTTCGTTTCGTTCTTCTTCTGTATCGTCGCTTGAATGAAGACACCTGATCGGCCCGACTTTCCCAAAAGCCCACCACTCCTTTCCGGGTCTGGATTTTTCGCGTCGTTTCAGTCGTCGTGGTCGACGGGGAAGAAAGAAATGAATGAATGCTCTTTTTGGAAAATGTAGAATAATACACGTACCGAGACGAAAGCCAAAGGTCAGTCTCGTAGGTGGACGTATCGAACCGAAATAAGATCTCAGATTGACATCTTGATACACTGATTTACCAAAATAATAAATAGAGTCAATGGTGACTCCGCCATGGGAAGAGCCGCTTCTTTCTTGCTTGATAGTGGGGGCTTCCATTCACCAACGCAGACTAAAAGTGCTCCCCGAACCGTGCTGGATAGTCACCCATCACACGGCTCTCAAACCCAACCTGTGGTGGATCCCGGGGGACAAAGCCAAAGCGCTTGATCCTTTGCCCCATACTTTGAGATGCTCCTCCCCGCGCACCGACGCTGCTCGTGATAGGCTTAGCTTTAAGCCGCTATCGTTCGGTTCGAATAAGTCAAGTCCTTTCGGTCGGTTCGCTCAGGTGGTCTTCCCTTATCTTCCCTTACGTTCATAGTTGTTATGGTTTTTTAAAGGAGTACCGGCCGAGCGCCCTAAATGAATAATAAATGGACAGTAGAGGGAATCAATGATTCTTATTCAACCGCTAGAAACATGTCGATTACACACCGGAGGTTGGTAAGAACTGAGGGACAATGCCCCCCTAACTTAAGTGGGCCTACCGGCGAAGCAACTGGTACTTGAGCGGGCGGTTTGGTTTCCCCTCGCAGCAGGAAGAGGCAGTTGTCATTTGAAAGGAAACGCCCCTTGTATAGGGTTCCAAACCTGCGCACCGTGATAAAAAAAAAACGCCCTATATATTCTATTAGTAAAGCCTAAACGTCCTTCTAAAGCGCTAGCGCGCCTTATATTATTTAGTAAAGCAACCTTTTGCCTTTATTGATATAATATAAAACAAGCTGACTTACTAATAAAGCGGCAACAAGCACCTTCTTTCTCAAAAAGTAAAGTTTCGCGCTTGTTGCTTTAGAAAAATTGCAGCGTTAGCGCTTTACCTTTACTAATACTAATATATATATAATCAATTGAGGGCTCTTCTCCTTTTCTACGAATCTACAACTCTCTTTACTGAGCGAGACTCCATCCACCAGTGGTTCTTTTTTATTAATTTTATATTCTATAATTTGTTTGACAGCTTAAACTAGGCTCCATTTTTGAGAGTTTTCGGTCTTAATCAAGATAGGTCAGGGGTGCGTCAGAACGGTCGGTGGCTGCTTAGTCTCATCCGAGAATTCATTCCTTTGTACTGCTTTTTTTCAAAGAAAAAAAAAGAAGGAAGGGGTTCGATTTAGGCTCCTTCCCTTACACTGCATAGCTGCGCTAGCAGGTACTACGAGCCCTCTGTCCCGCGCATCTAACCAGCTCGCGTGGTTCACCGGTTCCACCGAAAACTCTCATTTGTTGAAGCGGAGCACAGTGCGCTTTAGGCGCCGAGCGAGAAACGTCTCTTCCGGTTTATTCACTGATCTGAAACTTAGCACTTGTTTTATTAGGGCGGCGGCGCTCTTGAATGAAGTCTATCCGAACCTAATTAGCACTTCTCAGATCAGGATCAGGCTAGGCCTCTCCGGCTGAGCTGGGCGCCGGGGCCCTGGATGCGCTAGCGATCGGCACATAGGGGAGTGGTTGCCCGGGTTTCTCGGCCTGGTCTCCTGCACCTCGCATTCATGATATCTACATTCAACTGTGCCCCGGAGACACGGTCGAAGCACGCCCGCCCAGTGTGCCTCTTTCACGACATGCTCTGGTCCTGGGGGTCTTCCAGTGGTCTTCTAGCCTTAGAAGAAGTCGTGTCCGTACCAACGTCCTCCCACGAAGGACAAACTGAAGGAAAAGACTGACCCATTCGGTGACTTTCGCGGTCGCCCTCACTGAACCGACTTGAATCTGAACTACGATTCAGATCACGTCTTACCGAAATCGGATTTCCTTTTCGTGCCATATGCGCTTAGACTTGACTTTACCCCCTATTCTTCCCGGTCCAATATTTGTTCTCGAAAGCCGTGTAGAAGAAAATTTATGACCAACCGCAACGAACAGGAGTTTTTCCACGTACGGAGCAATCAACGAATTACGGCAAATATAGAAGATCTACGTAACCCTCTTCAAAAGATGATCTCTCTTCTTCTTCATTCTCAACAGGAATGCATCAAGAAAATTGCCAGATGCATGAACTCAGAATTTATTCGCCGCTCCCTCGTCGTTGACCCTTCGTTCGTAGTGCTCATTGTATAGTGAGAAAACTCGCCCCACGAGAAAGCCCTCTTTTACATCCCCTAGACAAAAAAAAATGTATAGGAAATGCTACAACCTTCTTTTGAAGACCGGTACAACAAGCTAAAGTGACCTCTACGCGCGACCTGAAAGTTTGTGGTAAGCATATAGTTCCTTTTTGTCTTGCGATGTCCTCTCGCTTAGCGACAGAGCCATCTTCTTTTGGGGCAGTGAGGAGGACAGGAAAATCCCCCACTCCTATGATGTACAATCCGGGTATCCAATAACACTAAGTACCTAGGGGAATGAACTAAAAAAAAGACTTTAGCTAGGACCAGAAGTAGCTAAATCATAGGATCAAGTCACTGAAGCTGTGCTTTCTTATTCATGATAAGAACGAGTGGGTAAGTGTAAGTATGCTGTTATAGCCGTTTCAAAGCTATACTAATGATAGACAGCCAACAGGGGCATCTTCCATAGGGCTGTCGGAATGTTGGAAACTCTTCCAATTACATGTTCCGCAGAGTGAGTAAAGCCCTCAAGCGGTAAGCGAACTTAGCTATCTTTATTGACACAACGCGAGCACATCCGGTAAAGGCATGCTGTCCGCCTAAAAGATCTGGCATCTCCAACTATTCTTTTGATAGAGCAAATCCAGGCTGAATGAATTACTCAAAACCAGATTCACCAAACCAGGAATCCGTGCAGAAAACCAAAGAAAGAGGCTCGGGAAGAGGAATTCCCATAGAAGGGACTCGACTTCAAGAAAGAGGGGAATCGGCAGAAGGCACCGAAGGTGAGGCTTACCTTACAAAGTCCCATCGCTCCTTATTGAGCATCACTTATTACTGATAAAGCTTACTTGCTCTCCATTTGTTCATAACGATTGGAAGTTCTCCTCATCTGCATCTCGAGAGTAAAAAAGAGAGGCTCTGAACGCAGTGAAGCGGCGCTGAAAGCGGAGAAGCGAGAATCATTTACGAGTGAGTATGGCACCTGACAAGCGGATGAGTTTTCTAGTTGGCTAAGCCTATAATGAAAGCAGATATATAGAAAGTGTCAAGTGGGAGATCTTTATAGGTGTCTTTACTTTCAAGCTTTACTTAAAAAAAAGCAATGGTAAAGTCGTCCCATGTCTTTTTTGGTTGGACCAACCCAACCGGCGATTTACGTCTTCCTGAATTGGGAGAGCAAGAACAAGTCTCTCTTCATTCTTTGACTGCTCTGCTCTGCGCGCTATACTTTTGCTTTTTACCCGATCCTGGGATATCGCTTTGCTTTCGGAAACCTTACCAGACCACCACCAGACTTCGTTGCTTGTGTGCTTGGACATACATAGCCGAACAGGGCCTACAGAAGTAAACCTTTCTAAATGCACACGCTTTACTGTGCGGACGGAAAGCCCTTGATGAATGCCATGGCTAGAATAAGACAGCTTCGAAGACGAATAATGCTATGGCAAACCCTACTTATCTTTTATCTGTCTTCCACCCCTCTTTAAAGAAAGAATGGGGTGGAACCCTCAAACTAAGTGACCTCTTTTTGGTACCTCAACTCAAAATTGATCGTGTACTTCTTGTGTTTACAGCAAGATCTCTATCTAAGTGTTGACATCAAATTCCTTACGGCAGAGCCAGCTCTTGATTTATATGAATTTCTGGGCGGTTTCCTCAGCTAATTAAGAGGCCCTTCTTTCGATTGACTCAGCTACAGATGTTGGCTACTCACAGACATTCTCATATCATACAGAATCTACTGGAAAGCTAAATCTTGGATGTGCGGATTTAGTTGAATATTCATAAGTAGCTGGGTACCTGTTCTTGAGTCATATCTGCTGTCTCGACTATACACACTATTTCCTATAAAAAAAAAATATTACAATGAAGTCCAAAGAGCAAAACCCTATACTAAATAAAAATGTAGTCGTTGAAGCCTTTCTGCAACATCTTCTGTCTATGGATTCTTTCCACGCTACGAGTCCGCTGTCAATCTTGCTTTCGGCCTCACTCAAGGGAAGGCCCTATTATTGGAGATCTTCCTTGACGGGTGGAAGGGTCTTTTTTTCTATGTGTTTCGCCCATTCGAGTGCTCTTTGACAATGGCATCATAGGCACCAGGCCCCGGTCCGTCTGTGCAGCTTTGAATGATCGGGTTTCAACGGCTTCCCTAGCTGTGCGGATCTATCTGGCAGTTCACTACGCGCCGAATGATTCTTTGCTATTTACTCTCTCTGTCTGTTAGCGTGACCCTACTTCTAGCCTGCTTTGTCTTTAAAGGTAACGAGACGAGCTCTCCTCTTCTCGTCTGGGCCTTAACTTAAAATCAAGCGTAACTGCCGCTTCTTACGAGTAGATTTTCCCGATGAGTCCAGTCCTTAAGCTAAGGACGGACTCAAGTCGTAAAGCCTACC